AAGATACTCTACTTAAGAAACATAAACATACAAAGATGGTATGGGATATTACGATTTAGAATCTAGAGTAATAGCACAAAAGATTACGAGATGAGGGAATTGTTGTAAATTGTAAAAAAAAAAAGGGGGGGGAAGAGATCTAAAAGATCCTTTTCCTAAAATTCTGGTTTGGCCCTTTTAGGTATATGTAATGGCTATAAGCCAACTTTTGTGGATGTTTCGAAGAATTATTCTAGAATCCAATTGTATCTAAGATACAAATAATTGGTTTACATTATGTAAGAAAGGCATGTATATGTGATAATTGACTAGTTATATATGAACTCGAGATATATATAATTTGCCCTACTCCAGATAGATCGGGATTCCAATAGAAGTCTTTTCCTTTCGTCCGGTCTGGTCTGTGGCTGTGAATTGAATGAATAATAAAGTCATATGAATTCACAAAGACAAAGACTTCGTGGAGGATAGAAACTCAAAAAGAGATATTGAAGCAGTTCGGATGATTCAATAATATTAATAATATTATAATTATAATAATATTATTTCGGAGTTTTTTGTTTGTATTGGATGAATCTTAGGGATGGAATAGTTAAGTTCTAATTCATTCTTTGATTTGATTGTATCATTAACCATTTTTTTATTTTTGTGCGAGGAACTTATCATGAATCCATTGATTTCTGCCGCTTCCGTTATTGCTGCTGGATTGGCCGTAGGGCTTGCTTCTATTGGACCTGGAGTTGGTCAAGGTACTGCTGCGGGCCAAGCTGTAGAAGGTATTGCGAGACAGCCCGAGGCGGAGGGAAAAATACGAGGTACTTTATTACTTAGTCTAGCTTTTATGGAAGCTTTAACAATTTACGGGCTGGTTGTAGCATTAGCGCTTTTATTTGCGAATCCTTTTGTTTAGTTTAATGTAGAAATCTGAAAAATACAATGTATTTTTCAGATTTCATTGTGTCGCTTACTTTTAAAAATTATAGCAAGATTTCACTCCTACAATTATTCGTTCAGACAATAACTCTGGGCCGGACCGATTTGAAGATGATGAGGAATTAGCATACTGACTTGTTTTTTCCTTCCCTTCTTATCTTAGTCCAATGTCCGATGGAACCCTTTTTTTCGTAAATGTTGCAACAAACGAGGTATTTCAGAATTGAGAAGGCACCTGGTACCTAATTCGAATAATTATCATTTTTATTGGGAAATTTCAATTGACAAAAAAAAGAAATAATAATAAAAAAGAGGGGGCGACGTGATACAAAAAGAACTCTGTTCTATTTTTTTAGTCTATCTATAAGGGGAGATCATATGAAAAATGTAACCGATTCTTTCGTTTCCTTGGGTCACTGGCCATCCGCCGGGAGTTTAAGATTTAATACCGATATTTTAGCAACAAATCCAATAAATCTAAGTGTAGTGCTCGGTGTATTGATCTTTTTTGGAAAGGGAGTGTGTGCGAGTTGTTTATTTCAAGAATAGGCTGGATCCAACCAGATGCACTTTGTTCGTTATAACTAGGAAAGAAAGGTGCATAACATAATCCGAAAGAAAGGTGCATAATCCAGCGAATTACTTCTGATCTGAATAAATATAAATTAAGAAATCATAGGTAAGAACCATAGCATTTCGTAATTTGTTGGTAAAATCTACCTTGCTTTGATTCTCTATCAACCAACAATGTGGGAGCATTAACATGGTTAAAGCTAAACCGTTTGAAGTCCAGCCGCAAGATGGTACTCTTTCTACTCCTATGTTAATACATGGATGGGTTCCAAATTGATAGTTCGAAACTTTTTCGATATATAACACTCATATTGATAAAATGATTTGAACTATTTAGTGTAAAATGGGGATTTCCCCCCTTATTATCCAATGTAGAATTGATGACCTATGTATAAAGTAAGAAGCATTTTTTGAATTTGAAGAAAAAAAGAAACAACTTTGCTGACAATTACATACCTGTTTTTTTCTGTGGTCAGAAGAGTTCTCCGAATATTCTGATCTTGGATTAGCGATCAGTTTCCATATTTTTTTTTGAATATGAAATGAGAAGAGAGGATAGGCTCATTACATAAAATGTAATATGGTAATTTTCCATAAGTCAAGTAATTGAGCGTGAGAGCCAAATGAATCGAAAGATTCGTGTTTGGTTCGGGAAGGGATCATGTAAGTTTTGAAATGAATGGAAAGATAATCTACTTTCATTAAGTGATTTATTAGATAATCGAAAACAGAGGATTTTGAATACTATTCGAAATTCAGAAGAATTACGTGGGGGTGCCGTTGAACAGCTGGAAAAAGCCCGGGCGCGCTTGCGGAAAGCGGAAATGGAAGCAGATCGGTTTCGAGTGAATGGATACTCTGAGATAGAACGCGAAAAATTGAATTTGATTAATTCAACTTATAAGACTTTTGAACAATTAGAAAATTACAAAAATGAAACCATTAATTTTGAACAACAAAGAGCTATTAATCAAGTCCGACAACGGGTTTTCCA